ATTAAAAAGAAGAACTGCTGGATTAATCGCTAAATTACCCCTGTTTTTCAAATCTTTCATTCAAAGAATATACACAGATATCTTTTTATCTATCATGAATATTCCCAGAATGAATACAGAACTTTTTCTTGAATCAACAAAAAAAAAATCCATTTATAATAATGAAGGAAAACAAGAAAAAATGAATAAAAAAGAGAAAAATCCAATTCCGCTTATTTCAACTATCAAAAAGGCACTTGATTATATTAGTAATAGTAAAATAATTTCACATCTTTTTGATAACTTATCCTGCGTGTCACAAGCATATGTATTTTACAAATTATCACACCAACTTAGTAACTCGTATAAATCTGTTCTTCAACATCAAGGAAGCCCTTTTTTTCTTAAGCCTGAAATAAAGGCGTCTTTTGAAACACAAGGAATGGGTCATTCGGGTTATGAAATGAATCACTGGAAAACCTGGTTAAGAGGGTTAAGAGGACAATACGATTTATCTCAGATCAGATGGTCTAGATTAATACCAGAAAAATGGCGAAATACAGTTCATCAGCGTCGTATAGATAAAAATGAAAATTTTAGCAAATTTCATTCAAAAGAATTATCCAAAAAACAAAAACAATTTGAAGTATATTCATTATCTAATCAAAAAGAGAATTTTCAAAAATACTATAGATATGATCTTTTATCATATCAATTTCTTAATTATGAAAATAAAAGGGAATGCTGTTTTTATAGATCTCCGTTTCAAGGAAATACGAACCAAGAGATTTCTTATAAAACGGCTAAAGAAACCCTTTTTGATATGCTGAGGAACATCCCTATTAATAATTATCTAGGAAAGGTCGATATTCTATATATGGAAAAAACAGCCGATAGAAAATATTTTGATTGGAAAATTCTCAATTTTGATCTTAGACAAAAAGTCGATATTGAGGCCTGGATCACGATCGATACCAATAGGAATCAAAAGACTCAAATTCGTACTAATAATTCTGAAATAATTCATAAAAAAGATCTTTTTTATCTTATGATTCCAGAAATCAATCCACCAAACTCAAACTCCGACAAAGGATTTTTTGATTGGATGGGAATGAATGAAAAAATGCTAAAGCATCCCATATCGAATCGGGAACTTTGGTTCTTCCCAGAATTTGTGTTACTTTATAATGCATATAAAACGAAACCTTGGTTTATACCAAGCAAATTACTTCTTTTAAATTTGAATAGAAATCAAAATAGTAGTAGTACTGAAAAGAAAAAGATCAATCACAAGGAAAAAGGAAGTTTTTTGATAGCATCGAATCGAAATCAAGAAGAAAAAGAATCCACAAGCCGAGGAGATCTTGAATCCGTTCTCTCACAACAAAAAGATATTGAAGAAAATTATGCAAGATCAGACATGAAAAAAGGGAAAAAGAAAAAACAATACAAAAGCAACACGGAAACAGAACTAGATTTCTTCCTGAAACGTTATTTTCTTTTTCAATTGAAATTGGACGATACTTTGAATCAAAGAATGATCAATAATATCAAGATCTATTGTCTCCTGCTTAGACTGATAGATCCAAGAAAAATTATTCTAGCCTCGATTCAAAAGAGAGAAATGAGTTTGGATATCATGCTGATTGAGAATTTTCCAGAATTCATGCAAAAAGGAGTATTGATTATAGAACCCATTCATCTGTCTGGAAAAAAAGATGGACAATTTATTATGTATCAAACCATAGGTACTTCATTGGTTCATAAGAGTAAGCACCAAACTAATCAAAAATACCAAGAGCAAAGATATGTTTCTAAGAATAATTTTGATGAAGTTATTTCAGCACATGACAGAATAAGTAGAAAAAGAGACAAAAATCATTTTGATTTACTTGTTCCTGAAAATATTTTATCGTTTAGGCGTCGTAGAAAATTCAGAATTCTAATTTCTTTGAATTCAAAGAATAGAAATGATGTAGATAGAAATCCAGTATTTTGGAACGGAAAGAACGTAAAAAACAGCAGCCAAGTTTCACATGACAATAACCATCTTGATAGAGAGAAAAATCAATTCAAATTAATGAAATTAAAGCACTTTCTTTGGCCTAATTATCGATTAGAAGATTTAGCTTGTATGAATCGTTATTGGTTTGATACCAATAATGGCAGTCGTTTCAGTATGTTAAGAATACATCTTTATCCACGATTGAAAATTCGTGGATAATACACTTTTTCTATCTATCCTATACCCTATATATAATATAGGGTATCTGAAATAATATAGGGTATAGGATAGATAGAAAATATAGGGTATCTGAAAGCACACAAATACACAGATCACATGTCTCACATTTCATTCTAGTATCCAATACGAAATTGGATAATGTCTCAATTAGATCTCGAAATGAATCAACAGAACCTTCTTCATTTTAGGTCTAAATTCTTAGATGCGAAAATGTACCAATCCTTTTCTATTCCTATCTAAATCCAATTTGAAAGTGGATTGATTGATTTAAATTCA